CAAATGCTAGTCACAATATGGCTTTCAACGAATCCGATTTAATTATTAGTAAAGCCGAGGTTAACGACGGTACTAGTGTGAAAAAATTAAAACCTCAGGCTCGGGGACGGGGTTATCTAATAAAAAAATCGACTTGTCATATAACTATTGTATTAAAAAATATATCTTTATATAAAGAATATTATAAAGAATATAAAAAATATGGAACTATTTATATAAAAAATAGGCAGATCTTTATATAAAGAATAGGATATAAAGAAGTATGAAGAATCTAACATATTCTTAAAAAAAAACCAGAGATGGATAAAAAAAAAATCCACGGATATGAGATTTGACAATATGTATAGTTAAGTAGTGGGGGATTATGGGACAAAAAATAAATCCACTTGGTTTTAGACTTGGTACAACCCAAAGTCATCATTCTCTTTGGTTTGCACAACCAAAAAATTACTCTGAGGGTCTACAAGAAGATCAAAAAATAAGAAACTCTATCAAGAATTTTGTAAAAAAAAATACAAAAATATCTTCTGGCGTTGAGGGAATTGCACGTATAGAGATTCAAAAACGAATCGATGTGATTCAGGTCATAATATATATGGGATTCCAAAAATTATTAATAGAAAGTAGACCCAAACGAATCGAAGAATTACAGATACATGTACAAAAAGAACTTAATTGTGTAAACCGAAAACTCAATATTGTTATCACAAGAATTTCAAATCCTTATAGGAACCCTAATATCCTTGCAGAATTTATAGCTGGACAATTAAAGAATAGAGTTTCTTTTCGTAAAGCAATGAAAAAAGCTATTGAATTAACTGAACAAGCAGATACAAAAGGAATTCAAGTACAAATTGCGGGACGTCTTGATGGAAAAGAAATTGCACGAGTCGAATGGATTCGAGAAGGTAGGGTTCCTCTGCAAACCATTATCGCTAAAATTTATTATTGCTCGTATACAGTTAGAACTATTTATGGGGTATTGGGCATAAAAATTTGGACATTTCTAGACAAGAAATAATAAACCCTTACTTGACTTGGTTTTTCCATTCTATCCATTGCTATAAGAAAACAAAAAAGAACAAAATCCTTCATTCTTTTTTTTTTTGTTTAATCAAAACAAAAAGAAAGAATTCTAATTCTATTAACTATTAAATTAAAATAGTAAAATATTAATTTAATAATTTATAATTTTACACTTTTTACACTATAGAATTAATTTAATATTAATAATTTAACTAGATTAATAATTTAACTAGATATGGCTATTTCTAATTCTTCTAATTCTATTTATATAGGGTTGAATAAAATTAAATAAAATAAAAAATTGAGTAATATAATTGCTATGCTTAGTGTGTGACTCGTTGGTTTTTTAGAGTCCGGATAAAAAAGAAAAAACGGACTGACCAGAGTATGAACTAATAATTATACAACTAATAACCAACCCATCACTTTGCATTATCTGGATACAAAAAAAGAGTCAAGATATGATATATTAGTCATATCATTGTAGCAATTAAAATCCTTTTTGCACAAACAAAAAAAACCAATCTGATTATGCTTTAGAAATCAAAATAGAAAATTATGCAGATAAGTGGAAGGGTGAAAGAAAGAAAAAGAATATCAATGATATAAAATTCCAATATGTAAGGTCTATGAGTCATCACATAAAAGCTAATGTAGTAAAGCATCCATAACAATTGATTTAAAATTAAACTAATCTGTTGATAAAACAAAAAATCACGAGCCTTGATTCACTCCAGACTGAGAAGATTGACTCAAGAACAATTTTTATTTTATTAGAGGCTCCATTGGAAAAATAAGACCTAAACATTAATTGAGAAGTGAGGGGAACGATGTAACCTGTAAATACATAAGATTTTAATGAAAACAAATCTTAATGATTTATTGGGAGGATAGCGAAAGGAACCATAAGACAATCGATTTATTTTATTATGAGAGATCATGGGTTACCTCTACAAATAAAATAACTATTGAAAGACTAAATATGCAAGAGGAAATATTCGCCCGCGAAGATTTGTTTTATATTCTTTTTGATTGCTAAATTTGATCAATCTGATATCCTAATTCGAATATATAAAAAAATTTGTTACAACCTTATATTATAACAAATAACAAAAACAAGATTATCGAAAATAAACAAATAAAATAGAAAAAATTATTCTAGTTATAGACATTAATTATAGAGAATTTTTTCTATTTATATCTAGAACTATTAGATCTAGAACTAGTAGAACTCTAAAATAGAATATAGATTCTAATTTATATATATTAGATAGATACAAATTTTTATTCTACTAATATTCTATATCTACCTAATATCCTATTCTAATAATCTAATAATCTAAGATTTTAATACTAATAAATAGATCTAATAAGTAAGAAATAAATTAAAATAAATAGATTTAACTAAATTAAGTGAAATATCAAAGAATACGATGATTTAATATATTATTTTATTCGTAAAAGACATGGATATTTTTTTTTAATCATTTCATTCGCGAGGAGCTGGATGAGAAGAAATTATCATGTCCGGTTCTGTAGTAGAGATGGAATTGAGATGAGAAAGAACCATCAACTATAACCCCAAAAGAACCCGATTCCGTAAACAACATCGAGGAAGAATGAAAGGAATAGCTTTTCGAGGAAATCGTATTTGTTTTGGAAGATATGCTCTTCAAGCACTTGAATCTGCTTGGATTACATCTAGACAAATAGAAGCCGGACGACGAGCAATGACACGAAATGCACGCCGCGGTGGAAAAATATGGGTACGTATATTTCCCGACAAACCCGTTACTTTAAGACCTACGGAAACACGGATGGGTTCGGGGAAAGGATCTCCCGAATATTGGGTAGCTGTCGTTAAACCGGGTAGAATACTTTATGAAATGGGTGGAGTAGCAGAAAATATCGCAAAAAAGTCTATGTCAATAGCAGCATCAAAAATGCCTATACGAACTCAATTCCTTATTTCAAAATAGGAATATAGAACCAAAGGAAAAAGACCTTTTGTATACTAAAAAAAAGTGGAAGTTTCTTTTTTTGTTTTGGACAAACAATATATCTTTTTTTTCCTTTGCATTTAAATAACAAAAAAAAAAAAAAAAAAATGATATGATCCAATCTCAGACCCATTTGAATGTAGCAGATAACAGCGGAGCCCAAGAATTGATGTGTATTCGAATCATAGGGACTAGTAATCGCCGATATGCTCATATTGGTGACGTTATTGTTGCTGTGATCAAGGAAGCAGCACCAAATTCACCTCTAGAAAGATCAGAAGTAATCAGAGCTGTAATTGTACGTACTTGTAAAGAACTTAAACGTAATAACGGTATAATAATAAGATACGATGACAATGCTGCAGTTGTCATTGATCAAGAGGGAAATCCAAAAGGAACTCGAATTTTTGGTGCAATTGCCCGGGAATTGAGACAATTAAATTTTACTAAAATTGTTTCATTAGCACCTGAGGTCTTATAAGATAAAAAATTAGACGATATAAGATAGAAAATTTCAGATTAAGAGGAGACCATGATATAGTTATAGTATTTAGTATTATAGTTATAGTATTTTAATTAGTTGAATAAAAACGAAATAGAATTAATCAAATCAAATTAATTAGTAAATTGTGTTTCACGCATATACCTTTAATTAAATAATAAGAAAATGAAAATTCAGCGATTAAATAAAATAATTAATTAACAAAAACCAAGAGTATGTTGATTATATAAAAACTAGCGAAAAATAATAATTTTAGTTTATCATGGGTAGGGATCCTATTGCTGAGATAATAACCTCTATACGAAATGCTGACATGAATAGAAAAGGAATCGTTCGAATAGCAGCTACTAACATCACCGAAAACATTATTAAAATACTCTTACGAGAGGGTTTTATTGAAAATGTAAGGAAACATCGGGAAGAAAACAAAAAATTTTTGGTTTTAATCCTACGCCATAGAAGGAAGAAGAAAGGACCATATAGAACTAGTCTAAATTTAAAACGAATCAGCCGACCAGGTTTACGAATTTATTCTAACTATCAAAAAATTCCTAGAATTTTGGGTGGGATGGGCATTGTAATTCTTTCTACTTCTCGAGGTATAATGACAGACCGGGAAGCTCGACTCGAAAGAATTGGCGGAGAAATCTTGTGTTATATATGGTAATATTTTTAATATCCGAATTCGACCCAAACTTCTTATTTATTTGTTAAAAAAAAAAGAGATTTAAAGAATAGGTTTCTAATACCATTCCTCTCGATTCCTCTTACATTAGTTAATACTTCAAGAGGATTTGCGATGGGATGAAAGAACAAAAATTAATTTTGGAAAGTTTAATTACTAAATCTGAATCACTTTTTCAATTTCAATAATATGTTCCAAGTTCGTTTAGATAATCAAGATCTGGTTTTAGGTTATCTTTTAGCCAAGATAATTTTTTTTACGTATACTACCACCACGAGATAGTATCAAAGTACTTATAATTCGATCCGAGCACGTCTAATTTATAGACTCCATAAAAAAAATTCAATGATTAGGCAATTTTTTCTTTCAACTTTAAAAGCCCTTTCGCCTTTCGTAGGAATAGAATTTAAGATTTCAAAATTTAAAGAAACTTAGTTTCTTCAAAAAAAATTATGTATATTCAAAAATTAAGGGATGACAAATATGAAAATAAGAGCTTCTGTTCGTAAAATTTGTGAAAAATGTCGACTGATACGTAGACGGGGACGAATTTTAATAATTTGCTTCAACCCAAGACATAAACAAAGACAAGGATAATCTTTCTAAACGAGAACACTCTAAAGGATCCGATGGAAAAAAAAAAAGAAAGGATCCATTTTGACATAAAATGGATATATCCATAGACCGCTGACTTATATTTATGAGATGATAAAATATGGCAAAACCTTTACCACGAATTGGTTCACGCAGAACTGGACGCATTGGTTCACGTAAGAATGGACGTAAA